CGATTCCATAATCCTATTTTGTATTCAATTTCGAATTGACCCTTGGATATAAATCGTGAGAATGTATAGTCTTCCTCAAATATGCTATTGAGGGAAAAAGGATTAAACCTTTTTAATTTAAGAAATAAAGTTTTTTTGATCTTGATCGGAATATGAAAAAACCGAAAGATCCCTTAACTATTTAAGTTATTAATCAAACGAATCGCACTTTTACCACTAAACTATACCCGCTACATATCTCCATTATTATATATGAATGAACCTTTTGTCGAACAAAGGAATGAACAAAGGAATTAGATACAATTAAGATAGCATCAGACTCATGAAAATTCTAGTGTTGGCACTTCGTCCCGCTGGAGGTACTTGAAAAAAATAGGCGAAGAATAGAAAGCAGCTTAGTTAAATAAAACTTGACTTGATCATACTTGATCCTAATTCATAATATCATAATATAATGAAATATAATTTATATATATATACAATATACAATATATAATCAAATTAAATATATATATATAATTATAATTAATTAAATATTTAAATAGAATTTATTATTAATATAATAAAATGAAAAGTCATCTTTTTCATTTGCTGGAAGTCATTACTGACATTCCGAATCCAGGGATTTATTAAAGATGGACCATAAAAATGATGAATTCCGCATTTCGTTTTTCGTTTTCAACTTCCCCTTCAACTGCCAGATCCTATGAATTTGAATTGGGATCAATCGGATCAATTGGATTTCAAATGTTCAAATAAAATAAAGCTTGTCCCTTGAACAAGTAAATGAGTTATGTTATATATGTTATAACATATGTGTGTTTCATTTTTGATATTGTTTAATATTAATTGTTATATGTATGTGTTCTTTTCCGGTTAGTAATTAAGTAAATTGAGAAAAAAATACTTATATTTATATACTTAATAAGAATGATAAGAATGTGAAAAATATTCTTTCATATTCTTATTCTATAGTATTAATAGTATTCTTATTATTAGTATAGTATTAATAATACTAACCACTAAGAAATGGCACTTCTATCATAGGACTGGGGATAGACATTTTCTTTGTTGCTTCAATAACAACCAAGAATTTTTGATTTGATATCAAATCATACATAATTAAATTGTTTGATCTATGAAATGATTTATCAGAACAAAAAAAGAAATAATGTAATGGCCCGGCCAGTACTTAACCAGGCCGGGGGAATGAACCTTTCTTACAAAATTAAAGAAATGAAGTAAGGGATTCTGTCTATATCTATTCTATCGGGGATAAGATCTCTGTTTCTAATCATTATCTAAATTGAATTACTGATCAAATTCGTAGATATCTTATCCATTTTAATATATAATTTCCAATTTGTTTTGAATATATTATTCAAATATATTATTTCTATTATTTTTATATTATTATCGTTACTTTATCCTATCTTATAATAAATTATTACTAATAAATAATTAAAAAAAGAAAACGAAGTTTTTTTTTGTTTCAATCTTTTTACTTCACATCACATAAAAAAAAATTCAATTTTGAATTGGGAGAGATGGCTGAGTGGACTAAAGCGGCAGATTGCTAATCCGTTGTACGAGTTATTTGTACCGAGGGTTCGAATCCCTCTCTCTCCGTTCCCTCTGATCACTTCAGACTTTCAAATTTGAAAAAATGGGATCCTTTTTTTTTTTCATCATAGGTAAATGTTAAATGTATGGAATAAAAAAAAAAAAATAAAGAAAACTCAACATTTTTTATTCCTCACGTCCAGGATTACGGCCCGGATCGTTAGATAAGAATCCGAAGATGAAGAGAGAAACAAAAAATATCACTACTGTGTAAACGAAGAGTTTGAGAGTAAGCATTACACAATCTCCAAGATTATTTTTGGGGGAAAAAGGAAATAGATTGCCTATTTTTTATCACATACGTTATTTTGGCATAACACCCCCAAAATGAAGTCTTTTCTTGAATCTTGAAAAAAAAAAAGTAATTTTCAACAAATTTCTTTCTACTTTGTAATAAGGTAATAAGAAAAGAAAGGTTAAGAAAAGAAAGGTTCTGATTCCTTCATTACCCAAAATGTTTGGCCATATCCGTTATTGGGTATTGTGGGTTCTTAGAAAGTCCTTGTTTACTGGAATGTCAGAACGAGGAAATAAGTTGATCCAAATTTATCACCGCGGTCATTCAATTCAATATACAAGAATTTCTATTTTTGAATCGAGGGTTCATAATGCAAAACTTATCTGATCTTATCAATTTTTATTTTCGAATTTATTTTTTCGAATAAATCATGAATTTTGCAGAGTATTCAAAATTTTATCGAAAACTTACAGCAGCTTGCCAAACAAAAGCTAATAGAAAAAATAGTAGAGGTATGACAGGCATAAAATCTACGATTGGATTGAAAAAGGCATAAGCCTCCGGCAATTTAGCGAAGAAAAAACTACTCGAATAAAGGGTGGAATTAAGACAGATACAGATTAAACTAAAGATATTAAGCATAACAAACATTTCATTCTTGTAGATTAGAAAATTGGATTTTGGTTGAGTTCTTTTTATGAAGGAAAAATAAAAAGGCGGGTCAAAAAATCCTTCTTTTTCTTCGAACTTTCCCAAATCAAAAATCTTTCCTTTCATTCTCAAATGAGAATACAAGGAATTATAGTTTCGTACAATATCTTAATTGAATTTTATGTAATGATCAATAATTTTTTGTGATTCTATATTTACATGTGTTGAATCCTAGCAACAATGTATTTCATATGTATTTGGGCTGGGATTGACGAATGACCAATACCAATATTAGTCTTTATTAGTGTCGAATATAAATCTAAATGGGGCGTGGCCAAGCGGTAAGGCAACGGGTTTTGGTCCCGCTATTCGGAGGTTCGAATCCTTCCGTCCCAGATCGTCTCCATCAGAAACGAAAGATTCTTCTCTTTAACAATTTTCTGTTTAATCTTGCTTGGATATTGGATATATATAATGTGTGACCCAACCCCTTCTTTGTTCTGAATTCAATGTACGGGTAGAAATAAAAATATTTCTTTGAATTCTTAATTCAAAAAAGAATTGGGGGTGGATCATTCCCATTCAGAGTATGCTCACTCATATTCATATTGAAGTTAGTTACTTATGGAAACCTTGTGTTCCATACCCGTGAAATGGGAATTCGCACATGGTGCATTCTTAATTGAAATAGAAAAAAAAGGTCTTTTTTCTATTCCATTCCCCAAGGAAAGCCTAAAGAAAATAAATGGTGTATCCCAATTCCACACTTTATGTGGAGACTAAAGATTACGTAGTTTTTTGTATTAATTGCATTTCATCGTTCGTCTAAAAACTTCTAAGGAAAAAATAGGAAAAATAAATTGATCTGGATCCCATTTTCTTTTTTTGTATTTTAGCTTATTCAATTGAATAATTGGAAATCAATATAATGTAATGCTTGGGTGGATGAAAATTTATATATTCCATTTTTATGGAATTGGAGGAAAGATTCTTGAATCTGAAGTAAAACAAAATCGGTCTGTATGCTGTATAATAGATATTATGTATTATTATTGTATTGTTCTATTTCAGTAACAGCGGCCCCTTCCCTTGGTTAAGTCAAAAGGATCTGTGATCCTTTAAATATCCATGATTACTCCCAGTAACAATTGTTCGTTGTATATGATGGATATGAAAAGATTAGATTCCTCTTATTCTTGATTCTGATTTTCTCTTTCAGATGAAAGAAAGAATAACGACTTTTATCTGACACTCTTCTATTCCATACTCACGAAAACAAAAAACGATTTGAATCTTCATTTTTGTGAACCCTTGGTACTTGAATAAGTGTGAAAAATCTATATTATAGAGAGACTTCCGACCTTTTCGAGTCATCGGAATAGCTTATATTTGGTTACTAACTGATTTTGTTCCGGAATTGAAAATCTATTCTATTATTCTATTAAGTAAAGGCCTTTACTTTTTCATTACTTTTTCATTTATGTGTTCGAAAAAAAAAGGGATGATCCTTTTTATGATTCATTATCCCGAACAATCTGTTGAAGATGTAAATAAGACTTAAGTAAACGCGTTTATTCGCCTTTTTTAGAAATCTGTTTCATTTGAGCCAATGACTATTCATGATTCCATATTGAATCAATTCCATACCGGTTCGAAATTTAATCAGAGGAATGTTATGGTAAAACTTCGTTTGAAACGATGTGGTAGAAAGCAACGTGCGACTTGAAGGACATGATTCGTTGTGGATTCTTACATCCACCATTTTCTATAGGAATGAAGATGCTCTTGAATCGACATAGTTTGTTCTGTTCTTGCTAGGAACCTAATTTGTGTTGGGTTGGTAAATAGGAATAGTACATAATGGAGCTCGAACAAAAAGTATTGATTCATTTATCGGGGGGAAGAATCTAGGGTTAGTAACAATTAATAAGTTAGACCAACTTTGTAAATATATCCTCAATATCGAAATCGAAGGGTTAAAATTCGAACAAGTTTGAAATAAAATAAATAAAGTAAAATTTGTCGAAATTGGTAAAACTTTTTCGATTAAAATGAAAAGTGTATTATAATAAATCTTTCGTATTATTCATAGAAAGAAATAACAAAAAACAAAAGGTATGTTGCTGCCATTTTGAAAAGGAATAAGGATCACCGAAGTAATGTCTAAACCTAATGATTTTACAAAGTAAAGAGAAAGGATTCCGGAACAAGGAAACACTATTTTCAATTGTCTCAATAATTTTATTTCATTTTATTATAATGAAGAAGAAAAATAGATTCGAGACGAGACAAACAAAAGAGGTTAGAGACGACTCAAGAAATGTCTAAAGAGTTACCTTCGCACTTTTTAAGAATTGCCCAACTTGAGTTATGAGTACGAATGATATTTCTTTTTTTCTGTATCTGTAAGTAAGAACAAAAAACGACTCAAATTATAGTCGACTTTATGATTTTATGGATATATTTGCCATTATATACAGAATATACAGAAATATTAGAATCACTTTTTCTCGAGCCGTATGAGGAGAAAGCCTCCTATACGTTTCTAGGGGGGGGTATTATTTATCTACATCTATCCCAATGAGCGATCTATCGAATCGTTGCAATTGATGTTCGATCCCGAAGAGAAGGAAGAGATCTTCAAAAAGTGGGTTTTTACGATCCGATACAGAATCAAACTTATTTAAATGTTCCTGCCATTCGTTATTTCCTTGAAAAAGGTGCTCAACCTACAGGAACTGTTCATGATATTTTAAGGAAGGCAGAATTATTTAAAGTTAAAGAAAGACTTTCATAAAGAAAAAAAACAAAATTTCTTTTAATAAAAAATAAAGAAAAGGTAACTAGTATCTATTTTGGGCAATTAGTTACTCAAAATTTGCTCTTTTCTTGTTGTATTCATACTTTTTATCTCCCTTTTCTTTATTTTTTTTTTTCATCTAAATTTCTTATTTATGTTGTGCCAATCCAACACGAATTCTTATTTGATTTACTTAATACTTAAATACAATACTTAATAAATAATTAATTTAATTGAATTTGTTTTCCATTCATATTGACAATGTTGTATCGAACAAATATAATTCGATCGTAGATAAGCGGATCTGTTTATTCCGACCCCTAATTGGGTTTTCCTTTACTTCAGTCAAATGATGGGTTTGCCGAATTTACTGTTATACATATACAAGATGTATTTTCTTAACGAAAATCCAAAATTTTGAGAAAATGGGCGGTCTGTAAATTTTGATATTTCTATTTGGAATCCGTTGTTTTTTATTTTTTAATCCGATCCATTCATTTTGCTATTTTGGTGTTTAGAATTGATCATAAAATCTTTCCTCTATTTCTTGTTAGTTCAATGTTTTGACGTAGTTGTACAGTGCAATTCAATTGATTTTTTTATTTCGATCGTATCTACAAATCATATTTATCTGGGTTGCTAACTCAACGGTAGAGTACTCGGCTTTTAAGTGCGACTATGATCTTTTACACATTTGGATGAAGCAACGAATTCGTCCAGACTATTGGTAGAGTCTATAAAACCGCGACTGATCCTGAAAGGTAATGGATGGAAAAAACAGCATGTCGTAATAATAAGAAGAAAATGGAATTTCTTAATTTCTTATTAGATTCCCATTTTTTTTTAGTAGAATTTTGAGTCAATCCTTACCAGATCATTCCAAAATTTGGTTTTTATTTTAGGAGGAAGACAAAAAAAATTCAAATTTACAGTTGGGTTTAGTGAATAAATGGATAGAGCCCTACTACGGCTCCAATTCTGGTAAAAAAAAGCAACGAGCTTCTATTCTTTATTTGAATAATTACCCGATCTAAATTAGACGTTAAAAAAAATTAGTGCCTGATGCGGGAAAAGGTTCTCCTGTGAGTGGTCCTTTGATTCTTTATTTTTTATTTTTTTTTGAATCCTAACTATTCTTTATTATAGATTGGAAACGAATGTGTAGAAGAAACAGTATACTGACAAAAAGAATTTGTTCCAAAGTCAAAAGAGCGATCGGGTTGCAAAAATAAAAGATTGTTGAACCTCTAGTAATTATAACGAGGATAAACCCATTAGCATTAGATAGAAGGGGAGAGGAAAAAGATCTGTTGATTGGACTTTCTGTTTCCGGGGTATATATATTTTTTTGTACATAATACATACCTTGTTCTGACCATATTGCACTATGTATAATTTGATAACCCAAGAAATGCCTACTGTTTTTGTTTCAAGTAGAAAAAATGTAAGTCAATGGAAGAATTACAAGGATATTTAGAAAAGGATAGATCTCGGCAACAACACTTCCTATATCCGCTACTCTTTCAGGAATATATTTATGCACTTGCTCATAATCATGGGTTAAATGGTTCGGTTTTTTACGAACCTGTGGAAGTTTTTGGTTATGACAATAAATCTAGTTTAGTACTTGTAAAACGTTTAATTACTCGAATCTATCAACAGAATTTTTTGATTTCTTTGGTTAATGATTCTAATCAAAATCGATTCGTTGGATACAACCACAATAATTTTTTTTTTTCTCATTTTCATTCTCAAATGATATCAGAAAGTTTTGCAATTATTGTAGAAATTCCATTCTCGTTGCGATTAGTATCTTATTTCGAAGAAAAAGAAATACCAAAATATCATAATTTACGATCAATTCATTCCATTTTTCCCTTTTTAGAGGACAAATTATCACATTTAAATTATGTCTCAGATATACTAATACCTCATCCCATACATATGGAAATCTTGGTTCAAATTCTTCAATGCTGGATTCAAGATGTTCCTTTTTTACATTTATTGCGGTTCTTTCTTCACGAATATCATAATTTGAATAGTCTTCTCATTACTCAGAAGAAATCTATTTACGTTTTTTCAAAAGAAAATAAAAGATTATTTCGGTTCCTATACAATTCTTATGTATTTGAATGGGAATTTGTATTAGTTTTTATTCGTAAACAATCTTCTTATTTACGATTAACAT